TAATGTAATGGCTTAGGTCGTAAATCTACGGCCAATTTGCGGTAGAAGAGAAGGTTCCATTGGAACAATTATTTATTTTAGGATACCCTCGTCTATTTTTTTTTTAAGGAGGGGGGGTGTGGGGAGAAATGACAAAAAGATATTGGAACATCGATTTGGAAGAGATGATGAAGGCCGGAGTTCATTTTGGACATGGTACTAGGAAATGGAATCCTAAAATGGCCCCTTATATTTCTGCAAAGCGTAAAGGTATTCATATTATAAATCTTACTAGAACCGCTCGTTTTTTATCAGAAGCCTGTGATTTGGTTTTTGATGCAGCAAGTAAGGAAAAACAATTCTTAATCGTTGGCACTAAAAATAAAGCAGCTGACCTAGTAGCATGGGCTGCAATAAGGGCTCGGTGTCATTATGTTAATAAAAAATGGCTTGGCGGTATGTTAACGAATTGGTCCACTACAGAAACGAGACTTCATAAGTTTAGAGACTTGAGAACAGAACAAAAAACAGGGAGACTCCATCGTCTTCCGAAAAGAGATGCGGCCGTATTGAAAAGACAATTATCTAACTTGCAAACATATCTGGGCGGGATTAAATATATGACGGGGTTACCAGATATTGTAATCATCGTTGATCAACACGAAGAATATACGGCCCTTCAAGAATGTATCACTTTGGGAATTCCAACAATTTGTTTAATCGATACAAATTGTGACCCCGATCTTGCAGATATTTCGATTCCAGCCAACGATGACGCTATATCTTCAATTCGATTAATTCTTAACAAATTAGTATTCGCAATTCGTGAAGGGCGTTCTAGTTTAATAATAAGATAAAAAACTTAACTTACTTTATAAATTTCATAGAGTTTTGTAATAAGTTACTATTTATGAATCTCAGATACTCTTTTTGGATCTCAAAAAAGAGATAAAAAACTGGGGATATTATGTGATTCGTTGTATTCAAGAATTTAATTGGTATTATAAATATATATGGGATTCAAGTAGTCACGTAGAGAAAGAGACGTTTGAATCAAAATAATTTTCTTTAAAGCTATATTTTTTTAAGAGGGCAATATGAATGTTCTATCCTGTTCTATCAACACACTAAAGGGGTTATACGATATTTCTGGTGTGGAAGTAGGCCAACATTTCTATTGGAAAATAGGAGGTTTTCAAGTCCACGGCCAAGTACTTATTACTTCTTGGGTTGTAATTGCTATCTTATTGGGTTCAGCTACTCTAACTGTTCGGAACCCACAAACCATTCCGACCGGTGGTCAGAATTTCTTCGAATATGTACTTGAATTCATTCGAGATGTGAGTAAAACTCAAATTGGAGAAGAATATGGCCCCTGGGTTCCTTTTATTGGAACAATGTTTCTATTTATTTTTGTTTCTAATTGGTCAGGAGCGCTTTTACCTTGGAAAATCATACAATTACCTCATGGGGAGTTAGCCGCACCCACGAATGATATAAATACTACTGTTGCTTTGGCTTTACTCACGTCAGTGGCATATTTCTATGCGGGTCTTACCAAAAAGGGATTGGGTTATTTCGGGAAATATATTCAACCAACTCCAATCCTTTTACCCATTAACATCTTAGAAGATTTCACAAAGCCTTTATCACTTAGTTTTCGACTTTTCGGAAATATATTAGCTGATGAATTAGTAGTTGTTGTTCTTGTTTCTTTAGTACCTTTAGTGGTTCCTATACCTGTCATGTTCCTTGGATTATTTACAAGTGGTATTCAAGCTCTGATTTTTGCAACTTTAGCCGCGGCTTATATAGGGGAATCCATGGAGGGCCATCATTGACTAGTTTTTGAAAGATTATTTTTTAGCTTATCCCAAGGTAATGTATGCGTGGCTCAAAAAAAATCTACTCTAATTAGGAAATATAAATATACAACTCACTATATACAATCTAGAGTAATAGCCCCAAAGATATTAGAGTAGAGAGAGTTGTAAAAAAAAAAGGGGGAAAGAGATCTAAAAGATCTTTTTCCTAAAATTCTTGGTTGATCCACTTATATTATACCATTCTCTCCTGAATAGATATTCATTTTATATTGCTGGTCGGCCAATCCTAATATTTCCTATTCGGAATCAGAATTTGAATAAGAATTCTTGTGGTTTACGAAGTGTGAGTAAAAAAAGAGGGGTGCTCTATAGAAGGATTCCCCTTTCAGTTGATTTTCTTCAGCGATTGACCAAAATAAAATTTTCATAAATAATAAATTGCGTGAACTTAGATCAATCAAATAATGATATTTCTATCCACTGATTCGGCCTAAGCAATTTGTCTATTTAGATTGTATCCATGCAGGAGAATGATAAAGAAAGGGGAAGAAGTATTTACAAACAAAAAAGTGATTCATAAAAAATAGGGTGATTCGGATCGAAGAGGGAGGTTTTACTAGGTATATTATATGTAAAAAAGCGCTATGCTATAAGTCAACTTGTTTTTCGACGCATAATTCTCGAATTCGATTGAATTTAAGATGAATGACGAGTTGGTTTACGTTATGGAAGAAAGGCGTGTATAGGTGATTGATATTAAATATTGACTAGTTATATATGAACTAAAGAGATATTCAATTTGCCCTACTATAAATTTGATGGCTATTCCAATAGAAGTCTTTCCGTATCCTCTGGGACGGTGAGTTCAATGAATAAACAGATGAAATCAAGAAAAAAATCGAAGAATTCAAAGAATGGTTCGGAACAAAGAAATGGACGGACGAAAGTCGTACGGATTCGCAAAGACTTTGTCGATAGGAACTAAAAAAGAGATATCGAAGTAAAAGTAGTTTTGATTCTTGAATAAGATTATTACTTCAATTTGAAGTTTGTAGTTACTTCGACTGGATGAATTGTAGCGATGTAATATTAAGTTAGAATTCATCGGCTGACTGTATCATTAACCATTTTTTTTTGTATGAGGAACTTATCATGAATCCACTGATTTCTGCCGCTTCCGTTATTGCTGCTGGATTGGCTGTAGGGCTTGCTTCTATTGGACCTGGAGTTGGTCAAGGTACTGCTGCGGGCCAAGCTGTAGAAGGTATCGCGAGACAGCCTGAGGCGGAGGGAAAAATACGAGGTACTTTATTGCTTAGTCTAGCTTTTATGGAAGCTTTAACAATTTATGGCCTGGTTGTAGCATTAGCACTTTTATTTGCGAATCCTTTTGTTTAATCTTATAAATTCGAAAAAGCAATAACCCACGGGAAGGGCTGATTTGTGGATGAGGAATTAGCATACTCACTCGCTTTCATCCTTTCCGTTCGTAGTCTAAGGAACCCCCTTTTCTATTTTTTAGGAAGGGTTTAAATAAAGAAGGGGGTAATTCACCATTTCTAAATCGAATCTTTTTTGGCTCGATTTAGAAATAGTAAAAAATATATATATATCAAAGGGGGGGCAGGACGATACAAAAAGAACTCTGTTCTTTTTTTTTAGTCTATCTATAAGAGGAGATCATATGAAAAATGTAACCGATTCTTTCGTTTCTTTAGGCCACTGGCCATCCGCCGGGAGTTTCGGGTTTAATACCGATATTTTAGCAACAAATCTAATAAATCTAAGTGTAGTGCTTGGGGTATTGGTTTTTTTTGGAAAGGGAGTGTGTGCGAGTTGTTTATTTCAAGAATAGGCTGGATCCAACCAGCTGTACTTTTTATGTTATAACTAGGAAAAGTAGGTACATTATCTCACGAATGACTTCTGAATAAAGAAATCATATGCAAGAACCATAGCATTTCGTTATTCGTTGGTAAATCCGCTTTGATTCTCTATCAACCAAAAATGTGGGACCATTAACTATGGTTAAAGCTAAATCATTTGAAGTCCAGACGCAGCATGGTACTCTTTCTACCACAATATGAATATTAATATAGAGATGCTTTCAAAATGAATAATTTATCTATATAAGAACACTCATATGGATAAAATGATTTGAACCGCTTATTAAAAAAATTGGGATTAAACCCCCTTTTATCCAATGATGAATCGACGACCTATGTATTGTGTATTAAAGGAAGAAAACCCTTTTTTATTTTTGGATAAAAAAAAAAAGAAACAACTTTGTTGACAATTACATATTTTTCTTTGGTCAGAAGAGTCCTCCGACTTTTTTGGTTTTGGATTAGTGATTGGTTTTGATATTTTTATTTTGGAATATGAAGAGAGTAGAGGATAGGCTCATTACATTCAAAAAAAGATATGGGAATTTATCATAAGTAATTGAGCGTGAGAGCCAAATGAATCGAAAGATTCATGTTTGGTTCGGGAAGGGATCATGGAAGTTTTTAAATGAATGGAAAGAGAATCTACTTTCATTAAGTGATTTATTAGATAATCGAAAACAGAGGATCTTGAATACTATTCGAAATTCAGAAGAACTACGTGGGGGAGCCGTTGAACAGCTGGAAAAGGCCCGGACACGCTTACGAAAAGTGGAAATGGAGGCAGATCAGTTTCGAGTCAATGGATACTCTGAGATAGAGCGAGAAAGAATTAATTTTATTAATTCCACTTCTAAGACTTTGAAACAACTAGAAAATTACAAAAACGAAACTATTCATTTTGAACAACAAAGGGCGATTAATCAAGTCCGACAACGGGTTTTCCAACAAGCCTTACAAGGGGCTCTAGGAACTCTGAGCAGTTGTTTGAACAACGAGTTACATTTACGTACTATACGTGCCAATATTGGCATGTTGGGGGCAATAACCGATTAGTCCTTCGACTCTAGGTATTATTTTTTTTTTAACTAAGTAAGAAAAACTCATGGTAACAATTCGAGCCGACGAAATTAGTAAGATTATCCGTGAGCGAATTGAGGAATATAATAGAGAAGTAAAGATTCTAAATACCGGTACCGTACTGCAAGTAGGTGACGGCATTGCTCGTATTCATGGTCTTGATGAAGTAATGGCGGGTGAATTAGTAGAATTTCAAGAGGGTACAGTAGGTATTGCTCTTAATTTGGAA